GAAGCATTTGCTCAATTCGCTTCTGATCTCGATAAAGCTACTCAGAATCAATTGGCAAGGGGTCAACGATTACGTGAGTTGCTCAAACAATCCCAATCGGACCCTCTTACGGTGGAAGAACAGATAGCTACCATTTATACTGGAGCGAATGGATATCTCGATCCGTTAGGAATTGGACAGGTAAAGAAATTTCTCATTCAATTACGTAACTACTTAAAAAATAATAAACCCCAATTCCAAGAAATTATATCTTCTACCAAGACATTTACCGAGCAAGCGGAAACCCTTTTGAAGGAAGCTATTCAGGAACAGATCGAACTGTTTCCACTTGAAGAACAAGCATAAATTTATAATTCTTTTTCTTAGTACAAGAGTAATCATTGAGAAATATTTCTTTTTCGAATCATTCAAAAAAGATTTCTTGGGATAGACATAAAAAAAATATGGAAAAAAATTGCGTCCAATAGGATTTGAACCTATACCAAAGGTTTAGAAGACCTCTGTCCTATCCATTAGACAATGGACGCTTTTCATTCCTATTTTCTTTTTTCAAATTCTTCCTTTCTCTTTTTTTTTGAAAAAAAAGATTACACGGAAAATGGATTAGGTAATAAAATTAAGGATGCATATAAAAATGAATAATGCATGTAGAATAAGGAATATAGAGCGGGTAGCGGGAATCGAACCCGCATCGTTAGCTTGGAAGGCTAGGGGTTATAGTCGACGTTGATTGATCATTTTTAACGTCTCTAATTCAAAACCGAACATGAAATTTTGCTTTCATCCGGCTCCTTTATGGAAAGTCGATGTATTCCCAGAGAAAAAAATGAGATCCATAACATCTATGTCGGCTTGAATGCATACAAAGCTACTCGCTTTCTAGATGATCCCTCCAGAGGGAGGATTATACCAAATCTGTTTAGTCTAGTTACTTCGTCCCCTATTTCCACTCACGGGATCCTGAGGAAAAGAATTTTGTTTCCACCGAGCTGAAACAATATGCCGACCGTTCTAGTAAACCAAAACCATCGTTTTCTAGCTATTTTGCTTCAATCTTTTCTTTACAACACAAAAATTAAAGATCTAGTTACGATTGGAAATAGATTTTTGTATCTTCATCCATAGATCCTTTACTCATACTCATTGAATTGGAAGATTTGATCCAATAAAAAAAATTTTGCTTCGCGACTCCATAATCCCATTTTTTTTATTCAATTTCAAATTGACCTTTGGATACAAATCGTGAGAATGTATATGATTCCTCAAATATGCTATTGAGGGTAAAAGGATTAATCCTTTTTAAGAAATAAAGTTTTTGATCGGAATATGAAAAAACCGAAAGACCCCTTAACTATTTAAGTTGTTAATAGAACGAATCACACTTTTACCACTAAACTATACCCGCTACATATTCATTATTGTATATGAATGGATCATTTGTCGAACGAGACACTATAAAGATAGCATCAAAGAAATGATAGCGTTGACACTTCGTCCCACCCGGGACTTGAAAAAATGGGGTAAGAGCGGAAAGCTTATTTAAATAACATAAAAAACATAAAAAGAAAGTTCAATTATATATATGCCTTTCCTTTGCTGGAAGTCATTACTAACAGTCTCGGATCAAAGGAGTTATTAAAGTTGGACCGTCAAAATGAGAAATTTCACGTTTCTTTTTCAACTTTCCTTTCAACTGAAAGATCAGATCTTATGAATTCGGGGCAGTTGGATCTCGAGTATTCAAATACAGCCTGTCCCTTGAACAAGTAAATGAGTTATATTAATACTATATCATACTATAGTATTAATAATACTAAGAAATAGCACTTCTATCACAGGAATGGAAATTGCCCCTGTTCTTGTTTTAATAACAAGTATTTTTGATTTTATATCAAATCCTGCATAATGAAATCGTTTGATCTATGAATAATTTATTAGAACAAAAGAAGTGATGTAATGGCCCGGCCAGTACTTTACTTAACCAGGCCGGGGTAATGAGCCTTTCTTACAAAATCAAAGAAGTGAAGTAAGGTATTTTTTCTATATCTATTCCATTGGTAGATATCTGTTTGGTAGATATCTGTTTCGAATCATTATCGAAATGGAATTACTGATAAAATTCGTAAATATCTTATCTAAGATGTTATCCATTTTGAATATATTGTTATCATTATGTTATTATATCATTATAATAAAGAAGGAAAACAAGAGTTTTTATCAACCTTTACTTCACGTGTTACATCACACAAAAAAATTTCAACTTTCAATTGGGAGAGATGGCTGAGTGGACTAAAGCGGCAGATTGCTAATCCGTTGTACGAATTATTCGTACCGAGGGTTCGAATCCCTCTCTCTCCGCTCCCTCTGATCACTTCAGACTTTCGAATTTGAAAAAATGTAAATCCCTTTCCTTTTTCATCATAGGTAAATTCCATACATAAAAAAACTAAGAAACAAAATAAAGAAAAACGAAAAATATTTTTTTTTATTCCTCACGTCCGGGGTTACGTCCCGGATCATTAGATAAGAATCCAAAGATGAAGAGAGAAACAAAAAATATTACTACTGTGTAAACAAAGAGTTTGAGAGTAAGCATTGCACAATCTCCAAGATCTTTTTTTTTTAGGAAATGGATTACCTTGATTTATTACATACACTATTTTGGCATGACACCCCAAAAATGAAAAAAAAAAGGGGGGGATTTTCACGAATTTATTTGTAATAAGAAAGAAGGATCTAATTCCTTCATTACAAAGAATTTTTTGCCACATCCGTTATTTGGTATTGTGGGGACCTTATAAAGTCCTTGTTCACTGGAAGGTCAGAACGAGGAAATAAGCGGATCAAAATTTCTCACCGCGGTTGGGTTATTCAATATATAAGAATTTCTATTTTTGAATCGAGGTTTCAAAATGTAAGATTTCTCTGATCTTATCCATTTTTTTCGAATAAATACTGAATTTCGCGAAATATGAAATATTTCATCGAAAACTTACAGCAGCTTGCCAAACAAAAGCTAAGAGAAAAAAGAATAAAGGTATGACAGGCATAACGTCTACGATTGGATTGAAAAAGGCATAAGCCTCAGGCAATTTGGCGAAGAAAAAACTATTCAAATCAAAGGTAAAATTAAAACAGATAGAGATGAAACTAAAGATATTAAGCATAACAAACATTTCGTTCTTGTAGATTAGAAAATTGGATTTTGATTGAGTTATTTTTATGAAGGAAAACTGTAAAAAAAAGACAGGTAAAAAAATCCTTCCTTTTCTTCGAACTCTCCCCAATCCAAAATCCTTCCTTTCATTCCCAAACGAGAATACAAGGAATTATAGTTTCATACAATATCTTAATTGAATTCTATGTAATGATCAATAATTTTTTTTCATATTTCTATGTGTTGAATCCTAGCAACAAAATATTTCATATTTTGGTTTGTATTGACGAATAACCAATACTAATATTAGTGTTTATTAGTGTCGAATATAAATCGAAATGGGGCGTGGCCAAGCGGTAAGGCAATGGGTTTTGGTCCCGTTACTCGGAGGTTCGAATCCTTCCGTCCCAGACTGTCTCTATCAGAAACAAAAGATTCTTCTCTTTAACAACTTTCTGTTTAATGTTGGATACAGTGTGATCCAATCCTTTGTTTTTGATTCTAGGAATAATTAGGAGAATTCTATCTTTTCTTTCATAAGAAAACCTATGTTCCATATTCATGAAATCTGAATTCTCACACGATGCGTTCGTAATCGAAATGTGAAAGAAAAAGCTGGACTCTTTCTTCCTTTCCCCAAAGAAAGTCTAAAGAAAATATAGAAACTTCCGACCCTTTCGAGTCATCAGAATAGTTTCTATTTGGTTAATACCTTATTTTGTTACGTGATTGGAAATCCATTAAAGGTCGTTCTTTTGAGATTTAGAATTTATTTGTTCGAGAAAAAGGATCCTTTCATAATTGCCCATCTCAAATAATCTGTTGAAAATGGAAATCAAATAATATTTAAGTAAACTCGTTTATTTGTCCTTTTTAGAAATCTGTTTCATTCATATTTATGATAGAATAGGGGGTTAGGTTAAATAAATGAACCCCTTTCTCTCTACGTATAAATATTTATACGTAGGGAGAAAGATAGAAAGTATAGATTATTATCTATCGGTTGAGCCAATGACTATTCATGATTCTATATTGAATCAATTACATACTGGTTCAAAAAAAATTCTAAATTAGAGGAATGTTATGGTAAAACTTCGTTTGAAGCGATGTGGTAGAAAGCAACGTGCGACTTGAAGGACATGATCCACTGTGGATTTTTCCATCCGCCGTTTTCTATAGGAATGAAGATGCTCTTGACTCGACATAGTTTGTTCTGTTCCTGCTAAGAACCTAATTTGTATTGGGTTGGTAAATAAAAATAGTACATAATGGAGCTCGAGTAAAAAATCTTTTATTTATTCATTTCTCGGGGGAAAAATCTAGGGTTAGTAACAATGAATAAGTGAGACTAACTTTGTAAGTATATCCTCAATATATAAATAGAAAGGTTCAAATTCGAACAAGTTTGAATTAAAAATAAAGTCAAATTTGTCGGAATTTGGAAAACTTTTTCGATGTAAAGTGTATTACAAAGGAATCAATCCTTCGTATTTCTTTTCCATAGAAATAACAAAAAACAAAAGGTATGTTGCTGCCATTTTGAAAGAAATAAGAATCACCGAAGTAATGTCTAAACCCAAGGATTTCACAAAGCAAAGAGACAGGATTCCGGAACAAGGAAACACAATTTTCATCAATTGTCTCAATAATTTTATTAGAATGAGGAAAAAAAGAGATTCGAGACGATACAAACAAAAGAGGTTAGAGACGACTCAATAAATTTCTAAGGATTTCACTTCGAATTCTTTACGAATTATCCAACTTGAGTTATGAGTACAAATGATATTTCTTTTTTTTTTCTGTAAGTGTAGTGAAGAACAAAAAAAGAACTAAAATCATAGTCTAATTCATGCTCTTATGTATCCATTTGCTATTATACACAGAAATTAGAATCATTTTTTCTCGAGCCGTATGAGGAGAAAACCTCCTGTACGTTTCTAGGGGGGGCATTATTTATTTATATCTATCCCGATGAGCGATCTATCGAATCGTTGCAATTGATGTTCGATCCCGAAGAGAAGGAAGAGATCTTCGAAAAGTAGGTTTTTACGATCCGATACAGAATCAAACTTATTTAAATGTTCCCGCTATTCTATACTTCCTTGAAAAAGGCGCTCAACCTACAGGAACTGTTCATGATATTTTAAGGAAGGTAGAATTATTTCAAGAAAGAACTTCGAGTTAATTAAAGGAAAAAACAAAATGAATAAATAAAAAAAAAGGGGGGGGTTAACTAGTATCTATTTTTTTGTAATTATTTACTTACAAGTCGCCCTTTTTTTGTTCTATTCATACTTCATCTTGAATATCTTCATTTTTTTGTAGGGGAATCCACCAACAAATAAGTAGTAAATCTTGTTTATTGGACCTCTATTGATTGAATAAATCCTATATTTTTTCTCCACCTCACCCCGTCCTTATTTTTCATCTAAATTTCTTTTTTATGTTGTGCCAATCCAACACAAGTCTTTATTTGATTTCCTTATTAATTTGTTTTCTCAACATTCCATTTATATTGACAATGGTGTATCGAAGAAATATAATTTGATCGATCGTAGATAAATGGATCCGTTTATCGTTTATCCCGACCCTATTGCTTTTTTCTTCACTTTAGTCAATGGGTTTTTGCCAGATTTCTTTTTATACAAGACGTATTTTCTTAACGAAAAAAAAAAATGAGTGGTCTGTCAATTTTGATATTTCTATTCCGTTGTTTTTTAAATTGACCCTCAAATATTTCTTTTCGATTTCTTGTTAGTTCAATGTTTTGATGGAGTGGTGCAGTGCAATTCAATTGATTTTTTTGACCATCTCTACATATCATATTTATTGGGGTTGCTAACTCAATGGCAGAGTACTCGGCTTTTAAGTGCGACTATGATCTTTTACACATTTTTGGATGAAGCAACGAATTCGTCCAGACTATTGGTAGAGTCTATAAGACCGCGACTGATCCTGAAAGGTAATGAATGGAAAAAATAGCATGTCGTAATAATACGAATTTAGTAGTAGAATTTAGATAGAATTTGGAGTTTATCCTTATCGGATCATTACAAAATTTTGTTTTGATTTGTGTGGAAGAGGACAAAAGAAATTAACATACATTTATAGTTGGGTCTAGTGAATAAATGGATAGAACCTCTTGGTTCCAATTCTGTTAAAAAAAAAAGCAACGAGCTAATATTCTTAATTTGAATAATTACCCGATCTAATTAGATGTTAAAAATAAATTAGTGCCCGGTGGGGGAAAGGGTTCTCCTGTGAGTGGACCATCGATTCTTTTTCTTAAAAAAAAAATCCTAACTATTCCATCGATTGGAGACAGATGTGTAGAAGAAACAGTATACTGATAAAAAAATTTGTTCCAAAATCAAAAGAGCAATTAGGTTGCAAAAATAAAGGATTTTTGACCCTCTTGTAATTATAACGAAGATAAACCACTCGGTTGGATAGAAGAAGAGAGGAAAAAGATTTGTTGAGTAGACTCCTCGTTTCCGGGGGTATATATTTTTTTCTTACTATACACATAATAGATACCCTGTTTTGACCATATTGCACTATGTATTATTTGTAAGAAATGTTCCTGCTTATAGTTCAAGTAGAAATGTAACTAAATGGAAGAATTACAAGGATATTTAGAAAAGGATAGATATAGGCAACAACCCCTCCTATATCCGCTTCTCTTTCAGGAGTATATTTATGCACTTGCTCATGATCGTGGTTTAAAAGGTTCCCTTTTTTACGAACCTACGGAAGTTTTTGGTTATGACAGTAAATCCAGTTTAGCACTTGTGAAACGTTTAATTATTCGAATCTATCAACAGAATTATTTTCTTTCCGCGGTTAATAATTCTAACAAAAATCGATTCGTTAGTCATCACCGCAACAATTTTTGTTATTCCCATTTTTATTCTCAAATGATATCAGAAGGTTTTGCAATTCTTGTAGAAATTCCATTCTCGCTGCGATTAGTATCTTATTTCGAAAAAAAAGAAATACCAAAATCTCATAATTTATGCTCTATTCATTCCATTTTTCCTTTTTTAGAGGACAAATTATTACATTCAAATTATGTATCAGATATACTAATACCCCATCCCATCCATATGGAAATCTTGGTTCAAATCCTTCAATGCTGGATTCAAGATGTTCCCCTTTTACATTTCTTGCGATTCTTTCTTCGTAAATATCATAATTGGAATAGTTTTCTCATTACTCCGAAGAAATCTATTTATGTTTTTTCAAAAGAAAATAAAAGACTATTTTGCTTCCTATACAATTCTTATGTATCTGAATGTGAATTTTTATTAGTTTTTCTTCGTAAACAATCTTCTTATTTACGA